TTCAACACACTTCCACTGTAATGTTCGAGTGGACCCTCCTACTTCCTCTCGAACCATACTAAATATTGTTATTTAATCAGATTATTGAATTATTTATTTCTCTTGAAATCCATTTAATTCTTATTCTTACACACGTCTTTTTTTAGGAGGTCGACATCCATTATGTGGCATAGGTGTTACATCGCGCACGAAACTTAATAGTAGACCACTTCTACGGATGGCTCGTAATGCTGCATCTCTTCCAAGACCGGGTCCTTTTATCATAACTTCTGCTCGTTGCATGCCCTGATCAACTACTGTACGAATAGCATTTATAGCTGCTGCTTGAGCCGCATAAGGTGTCCCTCTTTTTGTGCCTTTGAATCCAGAAGTACCCGCGGAGGCCCAAGAAACTACCCGCCCTCGTACATCTGTAACAGTTACAATGGTATTGTTGAAACTTGCTTGAACATGAATAACACCTTTTGGTATTCTACGTCCATTCTTACGCGAACCAATACGCCCATTCTTACGCGAACTAATTCTTGGGATAGGTTTTGTCATATTTTATCATCTCATAAATATGAGTCAGAAATATACGGAAAGATACGGAGATATCCATCTCATGTTAAAACAGATTCTTTTACACTTACACGGGTCCTTCTTTTTATTTTAGAAAGTTCTTTATTTAGTTTAGAAAGATTACCCTTGTCTCTGTTTATGTCTCGGATTGGAACAAATCACTATAATCCGTCCACGCCTACGGATAAGTCGACATTTTTCACAAATTTTACGAACAGAAGCCCTTATTTTCATATTTCTTATTCCTTACTTTAATTCTAAATTTATTCCTTGGAAAATAAGTTTATTTCTTTTTGTTAATTTCAAATTGTATCCTCACGAAAGTAATGTTTAAAAAAATCAACTAAAAGTTCGAATCCTTGTTGCGAATTCTATAAATTATACGTCTCCCGTAAGTTAGAGAGAAAATTAAGATAACAGGAGGAAGGGGTGTAAGATCACCATATATAACACAAAATTTCTCCCCCAATTTTTTCTAGTCGAGCTTCTCGATCTGTCATTATACCTCGAGAAGTAGAAAGAATTACAATCCCCATTCCACCTAAAATTTTAGGAATTCGTTGATAGTTGGAATAGATTCGTAGACCTGGTCGGCTGATACGTTTTAAAATAGTTCGATATATTCCCTTTCGAGTCCTTCTATGTCGTAGGGTTAAAACCAAGAAACATTTGTTACTTTCCTGATGTTTACGAACGTTTTCGATAAAACCTTCTCGTAGAAGTATTTTCACAATGTTTTCGGTAATATTAGTAGATGCTATTCGAACCGTTCTTTTTTTATCCATGTCAGCATTTCTTATAGAAGTTATTATATCGGCAATAGTATCCTTACCCATGGTGAACTATAATTATTGGTACCCCCTAATTTTGATATAATCAACATGTTTTTTATTTAAAAATTTTTTTTTTATAATAAAAAATTCAATATATATTTTATATTAATTAAAAATATATGCGTGATACACAATCTACTAATTGACTTGACCCCTCTCGGATACCCCGCTATATCATAGTTAAATATACTATTAGTATTTATAATACCTCAGGAGCTAATGAAACTATTTTAGTAAAGTTCAACTGTCTCAATTCCCGAGCGATTGCACCAAAAACTCGAGTTCCTTTTGGATTTCCTTCTTGATCAATAACAACCGCGGCATTGTCATCATATCGTATTATTATGCCGTTGTCACGTTTGAGTTCTTTACATGTACGCACAATTACAGCCCTAATAACTTCTGATCTTTCTAAAGGCATATTTGGTACTGCTTCTTTGATTACGGCAACAACAACGTCACCAATATGAGCATATCGTTGGTTACCAGCTCCTAAGATTCGAATACACATCAATTTTCGAGCTCCACTATTATCCGCTACATTCAAAAGAGTCTGAGGTTGAATCATATCATTTTTATTTTAATCTGTTATTTCGTTGCAAAAGAAAAAAAAAAATAAAAAGAAATATTGTCTGTCTAAAAAAAAAAATAAACCTATATTTTTTAATCATCGCCTTTCTTTTTATTTATGCATTCCTATCCCTCAATAACGAATTGAGTTCGTATAGGCATCTTACGCGCAGCTATTTTAATAGCTGCTCTGGCTACAGTTTCTGATACTCCGCCCATTTCATAAAGTATTCGACCCGGTTTAACAACGGATACCCAATATTCGGGGGCCCCCTTCCCCGAACCCATACGTGTTTCTGCGGGTCTTACTGTAACAGGTTTGTCGGGAAATATACGTACCCATATTTTTCCGCCACGACGCGCATATCGTGTCATTGCTCTTCGTCCTGCTTCTATCTGTCTAGCCGTGATCCAAGCGGGTTCAAGTGCTTGAAGAGCGTATCCGCCGAAACAAATATGATTGCCTCGAAAAGATATTCCCTTCATTCTTCCTCTATGTTGTTTACGAAATTTTGTTCTTTTGGGGTTATAGTTGATGGTTCTTTATTAATTAAATTCCATCTCTACTGCAGAACCGGACATGAGAGTTTCTTCTCATCCGGCTCCTCGCGAATGAAATGATTCATTAATATTACTACGGGTTTCGCGGGCGAATATTAACTCTTTCGTGCTTTATTCGTCGGGTCAGACCTTTTACTTTTAGAATAAATAAATTTGTTCTTGGTTCGTTCCGCCATCCCCCCCAATGAATCATTAGGATTCATTTGTTTTCAATGGAATCTTATGCAATCATGGGTTCTGTCGTTCCTATAGCCTCTTCGTTAATGGTTAGGCCCAAACTTTGCAATGGAGCCCCAACAAAATTTGTTCCTGAGTCAATTTTCTTAGTTTCTATTAACCCAAGGCTCTTTATCAATAATTAAAAATTATTGATATTATATCAGTATTGATGCTTTATCACACTGCCTTTGTGAGATAATTCATAGACCATACATATTGGAATAATATATCATTGATACTTTTATTCTCTCTTTCTATCATCCTTCCATTTATCCACATCCCTTTATTTTTGCTTCGCAACCTTTAAAAAATTTCAGTTGCTACAACTATATGATTGATTCAGTCATATAGTGACTGTTTATTGGAATCTCGACAATACGAAGCTATAAGTTGGTTATAAGTTTATATAGTTAGTAAGTTCATAGTAAGGGTTGGTCAAAATTTTTTAATCCAACTACACTCTAAACTCTAAAAAACTAACGAGTCACACACTAAGCATAGCATTTATACTAAATGGTCAATCTAATTTTTATTCAATCTTATAGAATATAGAATTTGAATTGCTTGGTTTTGTTTGATTTAATGGAATAAAGAATGAAATTTGTCATGTCTTTTTCGTTTGTTCTATCGCTGGACAGAACGGCAAGACAAATAAAGATACATTATTTATCGTCTACAAATATCCAAATTTTTATGCCTAATACTCCATAAATAGTTCGAGTTGTATAGGAACAATGATCAATTTTAGCACTAATTGTTTGTAGAGGAACCCTGCCTTCTCTAATCCATTCGACGCGTGCAATTTCTTTTCCGTCAATACGCCCGGCAATTTGTACTTGAATTCCCTTTGTATCCGTTTGTTCAGTTAATTCAATAGCTTTTTTCATTGCCTTTCGAAATGAAACTCTATTTTTTAATTGTAAAGCTATATATTCTGCAAGAATATTAGGTTGTCCATAAGGGTTTTCAACTCTTGTTATAGCAATGTTAAGTTTACGGTTTACAGAATGAAAATCCTTTTGTACATTCATCTGTAATTCTTCGATTCCTCGTGTTCGGCCCTCTATTAATAAATTAGGGAATCCAATATGGATTATGACTTGGATCAAATCGATTCTTTTTTTTATTTGTATACGTGCAATTCCTTCGAAACCTGAGGACGTTCTCTTATTTTTTTGTACATAATCCTTGATACAATTCCGTATTTTTTCATCTTCCTGTACACCTGCGGAATAATTTTGTGGTTGTGCGAACCAAAAGGAATGATGACTTTGGGTTGTACCAAGTCTGAAACCAAGTGGATTTATTTTTTGTCCCATATTTTTATATTATCTCTAAATAATTTAGATTTATCCCTCACTACAATTGTTATATGACAAGTAGGTCTTTTTATCGGATAACTACGTCCTCGAGCCCGGGGTCTTAACTTTTTCACAATAGTACCTGCGTTGACTTCAGCTTCACTAATAAATAAATAAGCTTTGTTTAAGCCCATGTTATTACTTGCATTTGCTGCTGCGGAATAAACTAATTTCAAAATGGGATAAGATGCTCGATAAGGCATAAGTTCTAGTATCATAAGTGCTTCTTCATAGGAACGTCCGCGAATCTGATCAATTACTCTTCGTGCTTTGAAAACAGACATACATATATGTTTATGTTGAGCTAAAGCTTTAATTTCTGTACTCCAACGCGAGTTCTTTCTATTTATCATTAAGGTTATCCCCCACTAAATGAATAAAAACTGCCTATTTTACTAAAAAAAAGAAATTAACGACGAGATTTATTATCGGTTTTTGCATGTCTTGCGAAAGTGAGAGTAGGCACGAATTCTCCCAATTTATGACCCACCATACGATCTGTTATATAAATGGGTAAATGTTCCTTTCCATTATGAATAGCAATTGTATGGCCAATCATTGTGGGTATAATGGTAGATGCCCTTCTTTCTCCTCCCTTATATTTAGTTTTTCAATTTTTTCCGATAAATCATTAGCTACAAAAGGATTTTTTTTTATTGAACGTGTCACAGCGGATTACTCCTTATATTACTATTACATTTTAAAAATTGGCATTCTATGCCCAATATATTGATCTAAGTATGAAGGTAAGAATAAATACAATATGGAAAAAGAAAATCCTTTAGCTAGATAAGGGGCGGATGTAGCCAAGTGGATCAAGGCAGTGGATTGTGAATCCACCACGCGCGGGTTCAATTCCCGTCGTTCGCCCATCACATGATTTCAAATTCTAAAAATTCGATTTTCTATATTCCTATTTATTTACGGCGACGAAGAATAAAACTATCACTATATTTTTTCCTTTTCCTACTTCTTCTTCCAAGCGCAGGATAACCCCAAGGAGTTGTGGGTTTTTTTCTACCAATTGGGGCTCTCCCTTCACCGCCCCCATGGGGATGGTCTACAGGGTTCATAACTACTCCTCTTACTACAGGACGCTTACCTAGCCAACGCTTAGATCCGGCTCTACCCAAACTTTTTTGGTTCACCCCAACATTACCCACTTGTCCGACTGTTGCTAAGCAGTTTTTGGATATCAAACGGACCTCCCCAGATGGTAATCTTAATGTGGCCGATTTACCCTCTTTTGCAATCAGTTTTGCTACAGCACCTGCCGCTCTAGCTAATTGTCCACCCTTTCCAAGTGTGATTTCTATGTTATGTATGGCCGTGCCTAAGGGCATATCGGTTGAAGTAGATTCTTCTTTTTATCAATAAAAACCCCTTCCCAAACTGTACAAGCTTCTTCCAAAGCATACGGCTTTCTAGATGTATATGATGATATCTAGACAGATGGATCTTATATGAATCATATGATGAAGTACCACATGAGTGGATATATTAGGAATCCAAATCTGCCGAATCACTCATGTTATGATCTTCTACATCCTAGGTCTCCCCGTTCCGTCATCTGGCTTATGTTCTTCATGTAGCATTCAGACCGAATGACTCTATGAAATTACGTCGATACTTCCACATATTATGGGTAACGTAGGAGACATCTCTATTTTTCCCCGGGGATCTTTATAATTACCACTGTTTAGCTTTTAATTCGCCTCTGACCATCAAATTAAATGTGAATAACCCGTCCTCCTCTCTTTGAAACAAGGGGTGCTTCCGGTTCTGTGCGTGCTTCAAACAATTTTGTCTTCTCCATATTACCATATCTCTAGAGTCAATAATTTTCTATGAGGAACTACTGAACTCAATCACTTGCTGCCGTTACTCAACAGTTTTCTGCTGAGGTTTCTCCCGTAGAGGGATCAGTGATCGATTTCTAGGTTTCGTCGTAAACCTAATTGGTTACTTCCAATTACGTAAATCAATAGTTCAAACCGCACTCAAAGGTAGGGCATTTCCCATTGATATAGGAACTTCTGTACCAGAAACAATGGTATCTCCAATTATAGCCCCTCTGGGATGTAAAATATATCTCTTCTCACCATCCCCATAGTGTATGAGACAAATGTGTGCATTTCGATTAGGGTCGTATTCTATGGTTACGATTCTACCAGATATGTCTTTTTCATTCCGTCGAAAATCTATTTTTCGGTATAGACGCTTATGACCTCCCCCTCTATGCCCTGCGGTAATGATTCCTCTGGCATTACGACCTTTACTACAACGACGCTGTCCATGGATCAAATTATTTCGTGGATTGGATTTTACTTGACTGTCTATGGCTCCATTGCGTGTGCTCGGGGTAGAAGTTTTGTATAAATGTATTGCCGTGTTATTAAGTATTTTGCTTTAAGTTCTTTTCTCTATAAGAGGTGGAATAGAATAACCCGGTTGAAGCGTAATGATCATACGTTTGTAATGCATTGTATGTCCCATAATAGGTCCCATTCTTCTACCCTTTCCGGGGACTCGATGACTATTTATAGCTATTACCTTGACGCCAAAGAAGAGTTCGACCCAATGTTTTATTTCTGTCCTAGTTGATCCTGATTCGACATTAGAAGTATATTGATTGTTCCCCAATAACCGAATACTTTTTTCTGTAAATACTGCATATTTGATTCCATCCATAAATCCATTTTCTTCCCTATGAGTTCCAGTATCGATAAGAATTCTAGTTCTTACTGTTCATATGTTATGGTATGAATATACCATACCAATTACCAATTCGGTATGTATGGATGATGAGATTCCATTGATACAGAGCCAATTCTAATAGACTTATTGAACGTTCCCATTGGCGTGCATCCAGCAGGAATTGAACCTACGAATTTGCCAATTATGAGTTGGGCGCTTTAACCATTCAGCCATGGATGCTTAACAGGGATCATCGTACATCGTGAATAACCAAATTCCAATTGAAATGAAATCTTTAGGAGGAATCAATGAGAGGACATCAATTTAAATCCTGGATCTTCGAATTGAGAGAGATATTGAGAGAGATCAAGAATTCTCACTATTTCTTAGATTCATGGACCAAATTCAATTCAGTGGGATCTTTCACTCACATTCTTTTCCACCAAGAACGTTTTATGAAACTCTTTGACCCCCGAATTTGGAGTATCTTATTTTCACGTGATTCACAGGGTTCAAGAAGCAATCGATATTTCACGATCAAAGGTATAGTACTGCTTGTAGTAGCGGTCCTTATATCTCGTATTAACAATCGAAAGATTGTCGAAAGAAAAAATCTCTATTTGATGGGGCTTCTTCCTATACCTATGAATTCCATTGGACCCAGAAATGAGACATTGGAAGAATCTTTTTGGTCTTGC